AGTCTAGGGTCTATCGGTAAGGACGTGAAACACGAAATAACAAGGGAGAGACTTTGAACTTGTTTATCCTAACTGAAAAGGGTGAATTGAATAGTTAATTGAAACATCTTACTAGACTATGAGGAATACATCAACTGAGATTCCGTGCGTAGCGGCGAGCGATAGCGGAGGAATTGTCTCAAACAGATAATTAAGATGATTGGACATCTAGACTAAACCCCGATAGACACCTATAGAGAAAGTACCGTGAGGGAAAGACTCAGAATTGGTTCTAAAAGTTACCTTTTGCATAATGGGCCTGCAAGACAAAATTTGGCAAGCTTAAATAATAAATGAAGGCGTAGTGAAAGCAAGAGAAAAACTCGTCAGTCAAATTTCCCGAAACCAAGTGATCTAACCATGGCCAGGTAGCTATGCTGACCGAACCAGTGATTGTGGCAAAAATCTTGGATGAGCTGTGGTTAGCGGTGAAATACTAGTCGAACTTGGATATAGCTGGTTCTCTACGAAACTTATCTTAGTAAGGCGCCCCAAGTTGATTCGCCCCCAAACCTGGGGGCTTGAATTCTAGGTGTAGTAAGACTATGGCGATAAGGCCTCTAGTCAAGAGGGGTAAGCCCTAACCAGAAATTAAAGTCACTAATACAGATTAAGTGTATAAAGAGGGTTCAACTTAGACAAACAGGAAGTAGGCTTGGAAACAGCCATCTGCACAGGAAAACGTAAAAGTTCACTGAATGAGCTAGGAAACTCTAAGAATTAAGGTGGCTAAATCTGTAACTGAAATTCTGGAAGCCAGACAACAACCGTAAGGAAGCATCAACTGGCTTGGTAGTAGAGCGTTCTGTAAGCACGATACGTGCACACCTCGTGAGATAAACAGAAGTGATAATGCAGGCATGAGTAGTATAAGACTCACTCCCAAATAAATAAATATATACAGCTTCTAAGGGCATTGCGCCCGATGGATTATAATTCTTGTACCTATTCAGGAAAAATATTATGGTACGAAGTACCTTCAACTGTTATTTATGGGACTTAGATCTAGGCATAATTTCTCTTAAGGAACTCGGCAAAATAAGATCTCGACTGTTTACCAAAAACATAGCTCTCTGCTAAAGGTTACTGAAGTATAGAGGGTGAATTCTGCCCAATGGTTGTATAGTGAAACTAAGGACTAACGTCTAAAGCGAAACCCAACTGAATGGCCGCGGTAACTCTGACCGTGATAATGTAGCACAATAAATAGCCAATTAATTGTTGGCGGGTATGAATGGAACCACGAGGGTCTTACTGTCTCAAGAGGAAAGCCGATGAAATTATAGTTGTAGTGAAGATACTACATAAACATTGTAAGACGAAAAGACCCTATCGAGCTTTACTGGATACCGATAGCGTTAACTTAAAATGATCGATACTAAGTATCCTAATTTTGAGTTAATAATTTTTGTTGGTAAGACAGTTTAGTTGGGGCGACTACCTTTGAATAAGAAACGAAGGCGAGCTTATGGTATATAAAGCTAATCTCATTAGCCTGACAGTGAGGGGGACACCCCTAGCTGGCACAAGGACAACGTCCTATGTGGGCGATAATGACCCGATATGATTGTCCAAAATAGATATCGAAAGCGGATAAAAGCTACCGTAGGGATAACAGCGTAATATTGTCGGAGAGTTCTTATCGAGGACAGTGTTTGCGACCTCGATGTTGAATTGCGGTGCCCTGGTGCTGTAGAAGGTACCTTAGGTTGGTCTGTTCGACCATGAAAACCGTACATGATTTGAGTTCAGAGCGTGGTGACACAGCTCGGTTTCTATCTACAATGTTCAATTCCAACCTTTCTGAGTCCTAGTACGCAAGGAATGGTCTCAGCGATGCTCGACTATATTGGCCCCATCGACGTAATCAACTTCTGGCTGCTGCAAAGAAGGAAAACAAAAGGTTTAGGAATTAATAAGGTGGAATACCACCTTCTCATATGCCATGTGGGTGTGAACCCCTGGTATATTATGGAATTAACACTAGGGCTCATCATACTAATAGTGTTGACGTATGGATTAAAGGCCCCGACTTTAAGGTTAGCTATGCTACTTGCGGGTGCTGTAGGGGCTGCTGGGTTATTAGCTGAGCCTCATCTCTTATGTTGGACACAGGCTATTAAGATGTTGGTGATGCTAAGTGGGTTGGCCATACTATGTATGCTAGACCATCGAACATCGCATCGATCAAGCTCTTTATTGATTTTATTAGTGATCTTAGGTAATTTATTACTTATTGGGTCAACAAATTTAATTTCTATATATTTAGCATTAGAAATGCAAACATTATGTATGTTTATTTTAGTGGCTTATAATAAAAACTCACTGTTGTCGGCAGAAGCTGGGCTGAAATACTTTGTGTTGGGAGCACTATCTTCGGGGTTGTTCTTGTTTGGTTGTGCCTTAATTTATGGCTCCACAGGAGAGCTTGAACTTCAATTTATTCGTATGAGTATAGTATCTTATGGGACATTAGCTGGTAAGTGTCTTATTACTATTTCATTGTTATTTAAAGTATCTGCAGCTCCATTTCACATGTGGGCTCCCGATGTCTACGAAGGGGCTCCAACTTGGGTAGCTGCGTTATTATCTATAGTGCCTAAATTGGGGGTCTTAGCTATTATAGTACAAATAGGCTTAAATGAAATGGGGTTATTAGTGGCCGGATTAATCTCTTTGGTTGTTGGGGCTATAGGAGCTTTGAATCAAACTCGAATAAAAAGATTACTAGCTTATAGCGGGATAAGTCATATGGGATTTGTGTTGCTTGGAATAGCTATTGGGTCTATCGAGAGTCTTCAGGCGAGTTTAATGTATATAGGTGCCTATATAATAACTCAAGTTCTACTTTGGTCTATAGTACTAATAATATCTCCTAAAAGAGATATGCTTATTGAGTTTAGTGGTGTTTCAAGATTAAATCCAATGTTAGCAATAGCATTAGCCACAGGTTTACTGTCTACTGCAGGAATTCCTCCTTTAATTGGGTTTTTAACTAAATGGTATATTATTTTAGCAGCTGTTGGTCAAGGTTACTATCTTAGCGCTTTAATAGCTTTAATCTGTTCTGTGATAGCTGGAGTTTATTACCTTAGATTAGTTAAAATTATGTTTTATCAACCTTTGTCGACGCCTTTAGTAATAACAAATATACTAAATTCTTCACGTGGTAGCGTAGCATCGGAGGAAACGGGTTTAGGCAAGGCAATATTAATAGGGGCAAGTTTATATTTAATATTAACAATTATAATGTGTCCTAGTTTGTTCTTTCAGTTAACACATTTGATTATCTTAGATTTATTCCCATGTATCTTCTAGTTATATTAATACCGTTACTAAGCGCAGTTGGATGCGGACTAGGGGGTCGCTATCTAGGAAGAAAAGGGGCCGGTTTATTAAGTTCTGTATGGGTTCTCATCAGTAGTCTCCTGTCTTTTGTATTATGTTATGAAATCCTTATTAATGGGTCTACAGTATATATCGAGTTAGGCAGATGGATAGAGTCAGACTTACTAATAACTAACTTTGGCTTACAATTTGATGTGGTAACAGCTGTAATGTTAATAGTAGTAACCACTATTAGTGGATTAGTTCATGTATATTCTACAAGTTATATGAGAGAAGATCCCCATTTACCTAGATTTATGAGCTATCTGTCTCTATTTACCTTTTTTATGTTAGTTTTAGTTACTAGTAATAATTATGTACAATTATTTATTGGTTGGGAAGGCGTTGGTTTATGTTCTTACTTATTAATTAACTTTTGGTTCACGCGTATACAGGCTAACAAGGCGGCAATTAAAGCAATGTTAATCAATAGAATAGGAGATATAGGATTAATGTTAGCTATTATATTAATCTGGAAAGAATTTGGGGTATTAGATTACTGTAGTTTATTCTCCGCTTTATCACCATCTTCAGCTTGTACTTGGATTTGTATATTACTAACTATAGGAGCCGTAGGAAAATCTGCTCAATTAGGGTTACATACTTGGTTGCCGGATGCTATGGAGGGTCCTACTCCTGTTTCAGCTCTAATTCATGCAGCAACAATGGTAACAGCAGGAGTATTCTTAATTATAAGATCCGCTCCTCTTTTTGACTACTCCCCAACTGCAACAATTATTGTGGGTTTAATTGGTTCTTTAACTGCTTTCTTTGCAGCTACAGTAGGATTAGTTCAATCGGATATAAAAAAAGTTATTGCTTATTCTACTTGTAGTCAATTAGGATATATGGTAATGGCTTGTGGTACTTATAGTTCTCTAACTAGTTTATACCATCTACTAACTCATGCTTTCTTTAAAGCTTTATTATTCTTAGGAGCAGGCTCAATAATTCATGCTCTTTTAGATGAACAAGATCTTAGGAAGATGGGGGGAATAATTCGGGGCTTACCTTTAACATATGTATTAATGTTGATTGGTTCATTGTCTTTAGCTGGTTTCCCCTATTTATCTGGATTTTACTCTAAAGATTTAATACTAGAGTTAACTTATAATAGTTATTGTTTAATATCTATATATTGGTTAGCTTCAATTACAGCTTTCTTAACTGCTTTTTATTCATTCCGATTAATATACTTAAGTTTTGTGTCTAAGCCTAATTTAACACGTATAAGTGCACAACACTTACAAGAAGCTGATTGGAACTTATTGGGTCCTTTATTAGTATTAGCAATAGGGAGTATCTTAGTTGGTTACATCGCTCAAAATATGGTGTTTGCGCCAGGTATACGTCCCTTACCGCTTGTGCCCACAGTGGTTTCTTTCGCACCAGTTATTATGTCCGTAACAGGAATATTACTAGTGTTTATACTTCGTCCGTATATTATCTATTATATTACACGTCCTAGCATATATGGGTTTTTATTTTATGCTTGGGAATTTAATCAAATAGCAAATTATTATATTGGAAGCACAATTTGGAAGTTCGGCCATATTGTCTCTTATCGTACTATAGATAGGGGTATTTTAGAGATTTTAGGTCCTACTGGAATAGCCCGATTCATGGTTGAAAGAACTAAAGAATTAAGCAGTTTACAATCAGGTTTATTATTTAATTATGCATTAATGATATTAGTTGGAACAGCTATTGCACTCAAGTATCTAGTCGCAAATTAGAAACAGGATGAAGGAAAACTTCTTTCCAAGTCCGGAGTAATCTCCTAGAATAGGAGAAAACTAGCCGCAAGATAGTGGCTAGCAATTATATTAATATGATATTAGCTTGTATAGTGGGCTCTATATTAATAAGTATAGTAATAATAGCATTAATTCCAAGGGAAAATAGTATGAAACTACGCCAACAAGCGTTAGAGTGGTCTCTGATTACATTTGCTCTTTCTATTTTATTATTAGTTAACTTTCATCAAGAAGCTCAATTTCAACAGATAATAGAATTCAATTGGGTAAGTACAATAGGTTGGTTTGAAGGTTCTCCAATATTGTTTGCTATTGACGGGATCTCTATATTTTTCATAATACTAAGTACTTTATTAACACCAATTTGTATTTTAGTAAGTTGGAATAGCATTAAGTTTCTTCTTAAAGAATTTATTATGTGCCTGTTAGGCATGGAATTACTATTGATTGGGGTATTCTCAACATTAGATTTATTAATATTTTATGTGTTATTTGAGAGCATATTAATACCCATGTTCTTAATAATAGGAGTATGGGGAGCTCGGGCAGAAAAGATAAAAGCTGCTTATTATTTCTTCTTTTATACTTTAGTTGGTTCAGTATTAATGTTACTTAGCATAGCAGTTATTTATAGGATAACAGGTACAACTGATTATCTATCTTTAACTAACATTCAGATTGATAGTAACATTCAAATTTGGTTATTTATAGGATTCTTCCTTAGTTTAGCAGTTAAGATACCAATGATACCCTTTCATATATGGTTGCCTCTTGCGCATGTTGAGGCTCCTTTAGCTGGTTCAGTGATTCTAGCTGGAATATTATTAAAATTAGGGGGTTATGGATTCATTAGATTCGCTTGGCCTCTTTTTCCTGAAGCAACAGAGTATTTAGCACCAATTATACTAACGTTATCATTAATAGCAGTGATATATGGGAGTTTAACTACTTGTAGACAAGTAGATGCGAAACGTCTGATAGCCTATTCCTCGGTGGCTCATATGGGAATTGTAACAATAGGTTTATTTACTCATACGATGGAGGGTTTAATAGCCTCTATATTCTTAATGATAGCTCATGGTGTGGTTAGCCCCGCTTTATTTATAGCAGTGACGTTGCTCTATGAGAGACATCATACAAGGTTAATTAGATATTATAGGGGAGTAGTTATGACTATGCCCCTATTTTCTATCATATTTATGGTATTTACTTTAGCTAACATTGCGGTTCCTCTTAGTTGTAATTTTGTTGGAGAATTTTTATCCTTAGTGGCTGCTTTTTCTACTAGTACATCATTAGGTATTCTTACCTCAACTAGTATGGTTATAGCTGCTGCTTATTCATTATATTTATATAATAGAATCTGTTTCGGACAACTTTCTCCATATTTAATATTTTCGAGAGATATTAATAGACGAGAGTTTAACGGACAATTACCGTTAATAGTAGCTATTGTATTATTGGGGATAGTTCCCTACCCCCTAATCGAGTTAGTTCGTGTATGTTTGCCTAGATTTTTATAATTTTCCTCTTTCCTGTACCTACTTGGTTTATATGTGTATCTATTTTGTTTTTAATAGTGGTAGGGGCAGGAGTTGAACCTGCATAATCAGATTATGAGTCTGAGAACTTACCGTTAGTTGACCCTACAAGCTGAGCTTAGCTAAGCATTATGTAACCATGGCCCGGGCTAAGAGCCCCACCAGTAAATACATACATATAAAAACAACCAAACTACATCTACAAAATGCCAATACCAACTAGCCGCCTCAAAACCAAAGTGATGATGACGAGTATAGTGATAACCTATTAGTCTAGCTAAACATACAGTCAAAAATATAGTTCCAATTATTACATGAAAACCATGAAAACCTGTGGCCATAAAAAAGGTTGAACCATATACGGAGTCTGAGATTGTAAACGGCGCTTCGTAATACTCCATAGCTTGTAAGGCTGTAAACTGAATCCCAAGTATTACAGTGCAAGTAAGTGATTGTATGGCTTCTAATCTTTGTCCGCTAACTATGGCATGATGTGCCCATGTTACTGTTGCTCCTGAACTAAGTAATATAGCTGTATTTAATAGGGGCACAGAAAATGGGTCTAACACTTCTATACCAACAGGAGGCCAAACAGCCCCTAATTCTATAGTAGGAGATAAGCTACTATGAAAGAAAGCCCAAAAGAACGCAAAAAAGAAGCAAACTTCAGAAGTAATAAAAAGGATCATGCCGTATCTTAATCCTGTTTTTACTATTTGAGTATGATGTCCCTGGAAGGTGGCTTCTCTGATAATATCTCTCCACCAAACAAACATTGTTAATATTATTACTATTGCACCTAAATACATTATCCATGTATAACTATAGTGAAAATATAATACTGAGCCTACTGTAGTCAGTAGTGCCCCAATTGCGCCTGTATAAGGCCATGGACTAGGGTCCACTAAATGATAAGGGTGATAAGCCTTACTCATAGCTCCCCGGTGGGGAATCGAGCGGAGACTAATACTCCTACCCAACAATTATTCTAAGTATGGGTTAATGTAGATTTAGACTATCATTAATGTATATGGTAGTTAATAGACAAAATACATATGCTTGAATCAAAGCCACAGCAATTTCTAGTAAAGTTATAAAACCCATTACTAACAGTGGGGCTAAGCTTAATACTAACATTCCATTACTAATCATTGCAAACCCAAAACTTGCTAATATAGCAAATAAAAGGTGTCCAGCAGATAAATTAGCAGCTAATCGAACACCTAAAGAAATGGCCCGGGTAAGATAGCCAAGTGTTTCAGTAAAAATTAATAGAGGAGCTAATGCTAAAGGAGCCCCACTAGGCATAAACATTGAAGCAAAGTCCCAGCGGTGTTGTGATATCCCCAATATTGTTACTGCCATTAAAATAGATAAACTTAACCCAAAAGTAACAACAATATGGGCAGTTGGAGTAAATACATAAGGAAATAGACCTAACAGATTTAATCCAGCAATAAACGTAAATAGGGTTATAATAAGAGTAAAATATTGAGTTCCCTTATTAGCTGTAGCATCTTTTACTAATCCTAAAAAGTGGGTATAAAGAATCTCTTGTATAGCCTGCAATCTTGTCGGTATTAATTTATATGAACAACTTCCTATTAATATTACACTAAATAGGATAAGCATCATAAGAGAAGAATTAGTAATTATACCCCCAATTATTCGAACTACATTAAATTGATCAAAGAAAGAAGCTGCCATATTAATATATGTAGGAAGTGGGCCTATCTACGGAGTATATCTTGTAGAATAGCGTATGCTCGATCAACCCCGAGTCCCTTACTAGGGGCTGCCCCCTCTTCCTGTAGTATACTTCTTATACGTAAATTATTTTGAATTTTAGGTAAAATAAATAAACTCATAATACTATAAAGTGCTAATAATGTTATTAATGTCCAGCTATATTGAGTTAAATAAGCAGTTATATCTAAGTGAGGCATATTAGATGATTGTAAGATCTTCTAAAGATCAGCACATAATGAAGATAGCCAGCTGATATATTTATCCATGCTAACGGCTTCTATAACAATGGGCATAAAAGAGTGATTAGCGCCACATAACTCGGAACATTGACCATAAAATAATCCCGGTCTTTTAGCTAAAAATCCGGTTTGATTAAGACGTCCAGGTACAGCGTCCATTTTCATAGCTAATGAAGGTACAGCAAATGAATGAAGTACATCTGCACCTGTAACTAAAACTCTTACATAAGTATCAACAGGAACAACCATTCTATTATCAACTTCTAATAATCGGAGATCACCGGGTTGAAGATCACTTGTAGGTATCATGTAAGAATCAAATTCTAAAGTACTATCTTCACCTAAAGTAGTTTGATAGTCTGAATACTCATAAGACCAATACCATTGATGACCTATAGCTTTTACTGTCACACCGGGTTCTACTATCTCATCCATCAAATAAAGTAGTTTCAAAGAAGGGAATGCTATAAACACTAATATAATTGCTGGAATTATAGTCCAAACAATTTCTATTGTGACTCCTTCTATAAGATAGCGATGATAAGCTTGGCCTGTTAATCCTCTTATAATTAACCATAATACAGCTGTTATAATAATAACTAAAATAAACATAATTTGGTTATGAAGGAATAAAATCTCTTCCATAACAGGACTAGCAGCATCTTGGAAGCTTAGTTGAAATGGCTCAGCCGCGTCACGTAGGAGCGAGGCCTCTAATAATGCATTAATTGGAGTTTTCATTCTTCTCTAGCCCTGTTACTTTGTTGATACACCCAAAAGCTTTCCCAATTCCGTATATGTGGCCCCAAGAGTGTTCTCACCTACTTTAGATTACTTTTAATCTAGAGTAAGCATGAATAAATATCTTACACGTTGGCTATTTTCTACTAATCATAAGGATATAGGTACTTTATATTTACTATTTGGTGCTTTTTCTGGAATGGCGGGGACAGCTTCGAGTATGTTAATACGGCTAGAACTGTCAGCTCCAGGTAGTATGTTAGGAGATGATCATCTATATAATGTAATTGTGACATCACATGCTTTATTAATGATTTTCTTCCTGGTAATGCCAGTAATGATCGGGGGATTCGGAAATTGGTTTGTGCCAATTATGATTGGTGCACCTGATATGGCTTTTCCTAGATTAAATAATATCAGTTTCTGGTTATTACCACCTTCTCTAATACTATTGGTTGGTTCTATGTTTGTGGAACAAGGGGCAGGTACAGGCTGGACCATTTATCCCCCACTATCAAGCATTCAAGCCCATTCAGGAGGAGCAGTGGATATGGCCATATTTAGTCTACATCTAGCTGGTATATCTTCCATTTTAAGTTCTATTAACTTTATAACTACTATAATTAACATGAGGGTTCCTGGTATGAGTATGCATAGATTACCTCTATTCGTATGGTCTGTATTAGTTACAACTATATTGTTATTACTATCTTTACCAGTATTAGCTGGTGCAATTACAATGTTATTGACAGATAGAAATTTTAATACAACATTCTTTGACCCTGCGGGAGGAGGAGATCCTATTTTATTCCAGCATTTATTCTGGTTTTTTGGACATCCTGAAGTCTATATATTAATTCTACCAGGATTTGGTATGGTATCTCAAATTATACCCACATTTTCTGCTAAACAACATATTTTTGGTTATTTAGGTATGGTCTATGCTATGATTTCTATTGGAGTGTTAGGATTTATTGTTTGGGCCCACCATATGTTCACTGTTGGTATGGATGTCGATACTCGTGCCTACTTTACTGCTGCCACGATGATTATTGCGGTTCCTACTGGGATTAAGATATTTAGCTGGTTAGCTACTATATATGGAGGAAGTCCACGTCTTGATACACCTATGTTGTGGGCTATTGGGTTTGTGTTCCTATTTACTATTGGTGGTTTAACTGGAGTTATATTAGCAAATAGTTCATTAGATATAGCATTACATGATACTTATTATGTAGTAGCTCACTTTCATTATGTGTTATCAATGGGGGCCATATTTGCTATATTTGGGGGATACTACTATTGGTTCGGTAAAATTACAGGTTATAGTTATAATGAATTATACGGTAAGATCCATTTTTGGATTATGTTTATCGGAGTTAATTTAACTTTCTTCCCTCAACATTTCTTGGGTTTAGCCGGATTACCTAGAAGATACTCGGATTTCCCTGATGCTTATCAAGATTGGAACTTAGTAAGTTCTTGCGGAGCTGTGATAGCCCTAGTAGGAATTATATGGTTCATATACTTGTCTTATGAAGCATTAGCAGCCGAAAGACCATTTCAGGGCTGGTCAACTTTGTCTGGTTCATTAGAGTGGTCTTTATCTTCTCCGCCTGCTTTTCATACTTATAATGAATTACCGTTTGTTTATCAGCGTAAATTGAGTCATGGGGATGATTTAAATATTATTTCCACACTACTCCTTTGACCTTGGGGAGTCTATAAGGCAATGTGTTCTTCTAATACATGCAAGGCCCTGAATAGGGGTCCTACTGGTGAGGATAAAACGGAGATTATCTCGGTTGACGTATTAGAATAGGTGGGATAGTGGCCCACCTGGTCGAAGATGCGTAGTATAGCCACACTTTCACTGAAACAAGGGGAAGACATTTTGGCAGCAGTAGAGAATCTTGTGCAATGGGTAAACGCTTGACACAGGGTTTCACATTGAGGTCTGTCTAACTAAGTGCCAGCAGACGCGGTTAAACTTAGAGGCCCAGTTTTTATTTCGCATTAGGCGTTAAAGTATGTAGTGAAGCATGAGAATAAAGTAAGGCAAACCTCTTGGTAGCGGTAAAATGTTTGAAGCAAGAGTGGAAGTCCGAAGGTGGAGACTCCTTACTCCGTTCATGATACATCTTCATGAAATACGAAAGCTTGGATAGCAAACAGGATTAGATACCCTGGTAGTCCTCGCCCTAAACTTATACAATAGCTTTATTAGCAAATAACCTTATTGTATGCCTGAATACTATGATCGCAAGATTGAAACTCAAAAGGCTTGGCTGTTCACTGTTTGAATCAGAGGAGCGTGTAATTTAATACGATGATCCGCGTGTCACCTTACCTTTCCTTGAAAGCGGATTACCTTTTGTAGGTAATAGCCGCTCAGGCATTGCATGGCCGTCGTCAGGATAACAATAAATGTTATCCTTAACCCTATTATGGATTAAGTCAGGTGTCATGGTCTTTATGGAAAGGGATATTATGCGCTACATTCTCCTATACAATATACACAGTAAATTAGGAGGCGGAGATTTTCTGAAACGGGAATCTTAAGTAGGATTTGATAGTAATCGGGAAGTAGAGCGTTCCGGTGAATTCTAACCCAGTGTTAGCACAAATCGCCCGTCGTCCCCTTCAAGTTAAGGATACGAAACGCCCCGCAGCGGGGTTATCCCTCCTTTTCGAGAATGGGTAAGTCGTAACATAGTAAGGGTAAGGGAACTTGTTCTTGGGTCAAGTTATGCGCGTTCAATACGTTCTTGACCGCCCTCCGTAACTAGGATGATGAGTACTATTATTTCAATTATCTTTAAAACGCTTGCAATAATAATACCTCTATTAGTGGCTATAGCTTATTTAACTTTAGCAGAAAGAAAGGTATTAGGGTATATGCAAGCACGAAAAGGACCTAATGTAGTTGGTGTTTATGGACTATTACAGCCTTTAGCTGATGGCTTAAAGTTATTCACTAAAGAGATGGCTATTCCCAATCATGCTAATCTGTCGGTTTATATTGTCGCCCCAATTCTATCGCTTACTTTAGCTTTTTTGGCTTGGGGGGTTATTCCTTTTAGCCCCGGCATTGTACTAGCTGATATTAATGTTGGTATCTTATACATCTTTGCTATCAGTTCTATGGGGGTGTATGCTATTTTAATGTCTGGTTGGGGAAGTAATTCTAAATATGCATTCTTAGGGGCTATCAGAGCAGCAGCTCAAATGATTAGCTATGAAGTATGTATAGGGCTTATTTTAATTTCAGTTATATTATGTGCCGGTTCTCTTAATATCACTCAGATTGTTTTAGCTCAAGCCGAAATTTGGTATATAATACCTTTATTTCCAGCTGCTTTAATGTTCTTTGCTTCAGCATTAGCTGAAACTAATCGAGCTCCTTTTGATCTTACTGAAGGAGAATCAGAATTAGTATCTGGATATAATGTAGAATATTCTAGTATGTCGTTTGCCCTATTCTTTTTAGCTGAATATGGCCATATTATTCTAATGAGCTGTTTGATAAGTTTATTATTTTTAGGTGGTTGGGCACCTTTCACAGGAATTCTAGGAATGGGTTGCTTAGCCCTGAAAACTACTGTAGTAGTATTCGCATTTGTGTGGGTGCGAGCTTCTTTCCCTAGAATGAGATATGACCAACTTATGTATCTATTATGGAAGTCTTATTTACCTTTCAGTCTTGGTTTAATCGTTTTAGTTTCTGGCCTGTTGATAGGTTTAGATGCAGTGCCTTGCTAGCATTTAGGGAGATAGCTTCCTGAGCGCGTGCATATGGAATCACCAAACAAAATGTTACGAATAAGAACTGAACACCCAATTCTTTCTATTCTGAATGGGGTACTGGTTGATCTGCCAGCCCCTTCTAATATTAGTTATTATTGGAATTTTGGTTCTTTGTTAGGACTTTGTTTAGCTATTCAATTGATTACTGGAATATTTTTAGCTATGCACTATTGCCCTGACGTTAGCTTAGCTTTTGACTCAATTTCTCATATTTTAAGGGACGTTAATTACGGTTTTATGTTAAAGTATATTCATGCTAATGGGGCTTCATTATTCTTTCTTTGTGTATATATCCACATAGGCAGAGGACTTTATTATGGGAGCTACATGAAACTGGAAGTTTGGAATGTTGGGGTTGTAATTTACTTAGTGATGATGATAACAGCTTTCTTGGGGTATGTATTACCTTGGGGACAAATGTCCTTTTGGGGAGCCACAGTTATTACTAACTTTTGTTCTGCTATACCCTATATAGGAACAGATATTGTTCAGTGGATTTGGGGAGGATTTAGTGTATCTAACGCAACTCTTAATCGTTTCTTCTCTTTACATTATCTTTTTCCTTTTCTTATAGTTGGATTAGGCGTATTACATATTCTTAATTTACATACCGCCGGGTCAAATAATCCTTTAGGGATTGACTCTAATATAGACAAAGTTACCTTTCATGTTTATTATACTTATAAGGACTTGTTTGGTATAATGGTACTTAGCACTATTTTAGTTGTAATTTGTTATTTTATGCCTAATGTGTTAGGTGATCCTGAAAATTTTATTCAAGCTAATCCTTTAGTAACTCCTGTTCATATACAACCAGAATGGTATTTCTTATTCGGATACGCCATACTCCGCTCTATACCCAACAAACTTGGGGGGGTTGTAGGCATGGTATCTAGTATCTTGGTGTTATTTTTATTGCCCTTTGTTCACACTAGTAAATTAAGAGCTTTAACATTTAGGCCTTTAGGAAAACTAGCATTTTGGTTCTTAATAGGTGATTTTATTCTATTAACCTGGTTAGGTGCTAATCCAGTAGAGGAACCTTATGTTGTGGTTGGTCAATTTGCTTCTGTATTCTACTTTAGCTACTTCTTAGTATTGGTCCCTCTGTTAGGCTGGGTAGAAACCAAATTGCTTCGTATGAAGTAATATAAGAAGTAGTATAGGTCATTGTTGGCCAAGGTGCAATATGAATAGTCTATTTATGATATTCTCCTTAGGAATAGTTGGAGCTAGTCTTATGGTTATATCTACGCCGAATCCTGTTTATTCAGTATTTTGGTTAGTTATTGCCTTTGTTAATGCTGCTGTTATGTTTATATCGTTGGGATTAGACTATATAGGCTTAATCTTTATAATTGTCTATGTAGGGGCTATCGCTATTTTATTCCTGTTCGTAATTATGTTAATTCAACAGCCTAATAAAGTAGATTCTCAAGATCACTCGCACTTTTTACCTGTAGGATTATCTGTTATATTTCTATTTTATAGTTTATTAACCAATAGCCCTAAATATATCAGCAATCCTGTTATAGGATCTAGAACTAACATTGGGGCAATTGGAAGTCATCTTTATACAACTTATTATGAATTAGTGTTAATTGCTAGTTTGGTGCTACTAGTCGCTATGATAGGGGCTATATTATTAGCTAAGCAGCCAAATTCACCTTTTTTATATAATTCCCATGGTGAATCATTACGTAGTAGGCAAGATCTCTTCCTACAAATCAGCAGAGAGCACCTTTAGGTGCCTTCTGGCCAAGTGCTAATGCACGTCTCCGCTTAGGAATATGGAGAGGAACATGGAGTTCAAAGGAATACTAATACTACTTATCGTTAGCGGGACATTATCAATTCTAATTTTAGGGGCATCTTATCTATTAGGATACAAACAACCTGATATGGAAAAAGTGTCAGTCTATGAATGTGGGTTTGATCCTTTTGATAACCCAGGGAATCCCTTCTCCGTTAGATTCTTCTTAATTGGTATCTTGTTTTTAATATTTGATCTTGAAATATCTTTTTTATTTCCCTGGGCTGTTACATATATGGGCTTACCTTTATTTGGATATTGGGTTGTTATATTATTTTTATTTATTTTAACTTTAGGGTTAGTTTATGAGTGGATAGAAGGAGGCTTAGAGTGGGAAAACTAGCTTCTAATTGGTATAGCGCATGTCTTACTTAATATTATCAATTGTCATCTTATTAATCGGAATCTTAGGTATTATTCTTAATAGAAGCAATTTAATTATTATGCTAATGTGTGTAGAACTAGTTTTATTGGCTTCTACTATTTTGCTTCTATTTGAATCTCGTGTGCTCTATACGCTTTGTGGTCAAATTTTTGCGATTGTGATTCTAACTGTCGCAGCTGCTGAGTCTGCTATTGGTTTAGCTATTATGGTTAACTATTACCGTTTACGTGGTACAATTGCTGTTCGAGCCTTAAATTTATTAAGAGGTTAACTCCTAATTAAAAATGAACCAGATACCTATGCAATATTTTAACTTAGCGGAGGAGAATTATTCTAAGTATGGGTTATCAGTAATCCAGCTTATCCAAATTGGTAAGTTCTATGAACTTTGGCATGAGCCTGATACTCCTAGTAGGCAACAAGCATACTCTCAAGCCGAGTTATTAATTGGGCCATCTATGCAAAGTAAGACTTTGGGGGCAACACCCCCCATTGAGCAAATTGCCTCGTTACTTGATATGAGAATAATATCGCCTAGTAAAAGATCCTTGCTTCAAATGGGGTTTCCAATTTATTCCCTTACTAATCATCTAAGCACCTTATTGGATAAAGGTTGGACTGTTATCGTTATCGATGAATTAGTCACTGGAAAATCAGGGCCAAAACAACGTGCAGTATCTCAAGTTTATTCTCCTAGTTGTAATTTAGAGGATTGTTCGGAATTATCCTATGTGTTATCAATCTATTTTTCTTCAGATAACTTACTCGGTATAACTTTATTTTCAGCCATGAATGGGCATAGTATCATGTTTCCTGTTTCTTGGGCAGACAGAGACAAAGTAGCCCGGTTATTAATCAGCTATCGTATTAGAGAAATAGTAATTTGGGTAAACTCGGGGGTCGGCTCAGAGATTTTAATTAACAGTATATATAATTTATTAATTGGTTGGAATTTATTCCCCTCTGAACCCAATGCTAAAATTGAAGTTATGGGAGAAGCACTAACCAATTTACCGTGTTATTTGTCTTATAGGTATGAAAATAATAATAAGGAATGGTTTTTGCTCCATATTTATGTGGGCATTAACGCAGAGTGGTTTAACAAAAATTATCAAGAATATACTCTTAGCAAGATATTTCAAAGTACTTGGACAGAAAATGTTAATCAGGTAGATCTAATTAGTCTTTTAGGAGTATTGCAATTTGTTAAAGATCGAAATCCTAATCTTATTAAGAATCTTCAACTTCCCGAGCGTTATAATTCTGTTGTTAGCCCCCTAAATTTAATATTATGTAATCGAGCAGAATATCAATTAGACTTATTGCCTAAAAGGGGAAAACTAGGCGGCTTACTTAGTTTGGTTGACTATTGTTGTACTGCAATGGGCAAAAGATTACTCAAATTTAGACTTCTTAATCCTATCACAGATTGTTCAGAATTAAATCTTCGTTATAAGGAAATTGCTACATTTAAACAATTACTTGACAAGAAAATATTTGATAATTTCGAGTTAAAACACATTAAAGACTTATCTTCTTTACATCGTCAATGGGCAATATGTGCCTCGAGTGATACTACCTTACCACCTAAAAAATTAAGTCAAATTTATCATTCTTATTTGTTTGCTAATCAACTAATAAAAAAATTAATAAATAATAAATGAATTGATATACAGCCATCCCCTTCAATAGGACCGCAATTAGAATCGCTAATTGAGGAAATAGGCCGAATTTTCCAGATAGACAATCTTTTAGGTGATTTTAATGACGTGTTACAGCCAACTAATAGTTTAACTAACCTTCTCGTTCAACAACGAACTTTAAGGGCCCAATTGACAGAGTGGGCTGAACAAACTTCAAATATTGTGTTTCAAGATACAATTTCTATTAAAGCTGAACATTTTAATAAAGAGGGTTACGCTTTTTCTATTTTATCTAAAAAATTAACTGAGTTAGAACATTACATGGCCAATACCTCTATATCTAATAGTTCAATCATTGTATTGGGTAAAAGAGGAAACCACCATATAATTACCAGTCCGGCGATTCATAAAATATCAATCGAATTAAATGTATTAGAAGAACGAATTAATGCTTATGTTAAACAGACTTATAACCGGGAACTTAAGAAATTATATTTCAGTTATTCTAAGTTGTTTTTACCTTTAGTAAATATAATTTCTAGATTAGATGTTGCATTAAGCGGGGCTATTGTGGCTGTAAAGTTCAATTATATTAAACCCTGCTTAACATTGGCGGAATCTCAACAACCCAAGGGTTTAATAGAAGCAATTAACCTGCGACACCCATTAGTAGAACAATTAAACACTCAAGAAGAGTGTGTTGCTCATGATATTAGTTTAGAGGATAAGGGAATGTTAATATTTTCAGTAAATGGTGCGGGTAAATCTACTTTACTCAGAGCAATTGGAATCAACGTAATTTTAGCTCAAGCAGGAATGTATGTAGCTGCAGATTCATTTAAGTTAAGACCTTATCACTATTTAATTACTCGTATTTTAGGGGGAGATGATCTTCATAGAGGTCAAGGTACTTTTGAGGTTGAAATGAGGGATCTTTCAACTATATTAAAGTTAGCTAATTATAACAGTTTGATATTAGGAGATGAAATTTGTCATGGAACAGAAGTTAATTCAGGAACAGCAATATTAGCTGCAACAATTGAAAGATTAACCGCTGCACAAACTAGTTTCGTTCTTTCTACTCACTTACATCAAGTTTGTTCTTTAATTGATTCGCCAGTTCGGTACTATCATTTATCTGTTATTCAACAAGAGGGTTTAGATCTAATTTATGAACGTAAATTGAAACCTGGCCCAGGGCCCTCTCAATATGGGATTGAAGTTATGAGCCACATAATTAAAGATAAAAAATTTTATAATAGTGCTTTGAGATATCGTAAACTTATTAACTGAAAGCCCCCATCCCGAAGTGAGTCTAGTTCTCTAGCAGTATTCCGCCCTTCTAAATATAGTGCTCAAGTTTTTATTGATTCATGTGAAATATGCGGAGCTCCAGCGGAGGCTATCCATCATATTCAACCTAAGAGTCAATTTAAAAGTCAAACTAAGAAATTATGTAATAGAAGGTCTAACTTGGTGCCAGTTTGCTCAAGCTGTCATTTAAATATTCATAGAAATAAAATCTCTATTTTAGGTTGGAAGAGAACCCCAGGACATAAGAAATTATATTGGGTTTATCTTAATGAGTCTTTAGACAGTGGAACTGAGTAA